GCTGACGTAGCTTAACTAAAGCATGAGGCTGAAGACGTCAAGATGGGCCCTAGAAAGCCCCGCCAGCACAAAAGTTTGATCCTGACTTTACTGTTAACTTTAGCCTTACTTACACATGCAAGTATCCGCCTCCCTGTGAAAATGCCCTCATCTTCCCGCACGGAAAAGAGGAGCCGGTATCAGGCACACTCACCCGCCCATGACACCTTGCTCAGCCACACCCCTAAGGGACTCCAGCAGTGATAAACATTAAGCTATGAGTGAAAACTTGACTTAGTTAAGGTTTAGAGGGCCGGTAAAACTCGTGCCAGCCACCGCGGTTATACGAGTAGACCCAAGTTAATAGATTAACGGCGTAAAGCGTGGTTAAGAAAGACCCCCCCCCCCCAAAAAAATAAAGTTGAACACCCTTAAAGCTGTAATATGCACCTAGAGGCACGAAGACCCACTACGAAAGTGACTTTAACCCTTTTGAACCCACGAAAGCTTAGATACAAACTGGGATTAGATACCCCACTATGCTAGGCCCCAAACATAGACAAAATTACTTCTATCCGCCAGGGTACTACGAGCATTAGCTTAAAACCCAAAGGACTTGGCGGTGCTTTATACCCACCTAGAGGAGCCTGTCCTATAACCGATAATCCCCGTTTAACCTCACCTCTCCTTGTTTTCACCGCCTATATACCGCCGTCGTCAGCCTACCCTGTGAAGGCTTAACAGAATGCAATGTTGGTACAACCCAAAACGTCAGGTCGAGGTGTAGCGAATGGAGAGGGAAGAGATGGGCTACATTTTCTGACCCAGAAAATTACAGAAGGTAAAATGAAATAAACCCGAAGGAGGATTTAGCAGTAAGCAGAGAATAGAGTGCTCAGCTGAAACTGGTCATAAAGCGCGCACACACCGCCCGTCACTCTCCCCTACGATACTTCTAGACTAAACTTAATACACGCATATTATTTTAAGGGGAGGCAAGTCGTAACATGGTAAGTGTACCGGAAGGTGCACTTGGAAAAACAGTTTATAGCTTAAAGAAAGCTCCTCCCTTACACCGAGAAGTTGTCCGTGGAACCCAGACTAAACTGACGCTTAAAAGCTAGCCTAGTTACCAAGAATAACAATTTAGTGTACTAAACTTAGATAACATAAATATGTTAAAACAAACCATTTTTTTACCCAAGTATAGGAGATAGAAAAGGACCTTAAGAGCGATAGATAAAGTACCGCAAGGGAACGCTGAAAGAGAAATGAAACAACCCAGAATAAGCCCAATAAAGCAGAGATTAGACCTCGTACCTTTTGCATCATGTTCTAGCCAGAAAAAACCAGGCAAAAAGAATTGTAGTTTGGTACCCCGAAACTAAGCGAGCTACTCCGGGGCAGCCCGTAAAGGGGCACACCCGTCTCTGTGGCAAAAGAGTGGGAGGACTTCCGAGTAGAAGTGACAGACTAACCGAGCTTAGTTATAGCTGGTTACTTAAGAAATGAATAGAAGTTCAGCCTCACGTTTTCTCCACTCCTAAAAGTTAACCCAGTTAGACCCAAAGAAACCTTGAGAGTTAGTCAAAGAAGGTACAGCTTCTTTGAAAAAGATACAACTTTTTAAGGAGGATAAAGATCATAGTAACTAAGGCACTATACTTAGGTGGGCCTAAAAGCAGCCACCCAGATAGAAAGCGTTAAAGCTCAAGTATACCTCTGCCCATTATCCTGATAACCCAATCTTAATCCCCTAAACATATTAAGTAGTCCTATACGCAAAACATATAGGAATAATCATGCTAGTATGAGTAATAAGAGAATAGCCTTCTCTCCCGGCATGTGTGTACGTCGGAACGGACCAACCCCCGACTATTAACGGCCCCAAACCAAGAGGGGTTTGAGAAACAATTAAGCCTAACAAGAAAAACACTCAAAAAATAACGTTAACCCCACACTGGAGTGCCCACTAGGAAAGACTAAACGAAAAGGAAGGAACTCGGCAAACAAAAACCTCGCCTGTTTACCAAAAACATCGCCTCTTGCAAAAGTAAAGAATAAGAGGTCCTGCCTGCCCTGTGATTATAAATTTAACGGCCGCGGTATTTTGACCGTGCGAAGGTAGCGCAATCACTTGTCTCTTAAATAGAGACCCGTATGAATGGCAAGACGAGGGTTTAACTGTCTCCCTTTTTGAGTCAATGAAATTGATCTCCCCGTGCAGAAGCGGGGATGATTACATTAGACGAGAAGACCCTATGGAGCTTTAGACACTAAAGCAGCTCACGTTAAGCACCCTTAATAAAAAGACTAAACTAATTGTAACCTGCCCTACTGTCTTCGGTTGGGGCGACCACGGGGAAAAACAAAACCCCCACGAGGAACGGAACCACGAACCTCCCAAACCAAGAGCAACGACTCTAAGAATCAGAATTTCTGACTTTGTGATCCGGCAATGCCGATTAACGAACCAAGTTACCCTAGGGATAACAGCGCAATCCCCTTTTAGAGTCCATATCGACAAGGGGGTTTACGACCTCGATGTTGGATCAGGACATCCTAATGGTGCAGCCGCTATTAAGGGTTCGTTTGTTCAACGATTAAAGTCCTACGTGATCTGAGTTCAGACCGGAGTAATCCAGGTCAGTTTCTATCTATGAAATAACCTTTTTCCAGTACGAAAGGACCGAAAAATGGGTGCCCCTGCTGAAAGTACGCCCCACCCTCATCTGCTGAGCCCAACTTAAGCAGCTAAGAGGATATTTACTAATGCCCAAGAAAATGGCTAGTTAAAGTGGCAGACTCCGGTAATGCCCTAGACTTAAAACCTTACAATGGGGGTTCAAATCCCCCCTTTGACTATGGCCTACATTATTAACCCTCTAACTTTAATTGTACCTGTACTACTGGCTGTAGCCTTCTTTACACTGATTGAACGAAAAGTCCTAGGCTACATGCAACTACGAAAAGGGCCGAACATTGTTGGGCCATACGGACTTCTACAGCCTGTCGCGGACGGAGTGAAGCTTTTTACTAAAGAGCCTGTACGCCCCTCTACGTCCTCCCCCTTCCTATTCCTCTTGGCCCCCCTAATAGCGCTAATTCTAGCCCTAGCACTGTGAATTCCTGTCTCCCTCCCCCATCCTCTAATTGATCTAAACCTAAGCATTCTTTTTATCTTAGCCCTGTCAAGCTTAGCGGTCTACTCGATCTTGGGATCAGGCTGAGCTTCCAATTCAAAATATGCCCTAATTGGGGCACTTCGAGCTGTAGCACAGACTATTTCATATGAAGTAAGCCTTGGCCTTATCCTTCTAAGTGTAATTATCCTCACAGGAGGTTTTACCCTATACACTTTTGCCGTCGCCCAGGAGGCCATCTGACTCATTATCCCCACATGACCCCTGGCCGCTATGTGATTTACCTCCACCCTTGCAGAGACCAATCGGGCCCCCTTTGACCTGACCGAGGGAGAGTCAGAACTAGTATCGGGTTTCAACGTTGAATACGCGGGAGGCCCCTTTGCCTTATTTTTTCTGGCCGAGTACGCAAATATTCTTTTAATAAATACTTTGTCCGCCTGCCTGTTTTTAGGTACCACCCACTATCTCGTTTACCCAGAATTAACCACAACCAACTTAATGGTAAAGGCCGCCGTACTGTCCCTCTTTTTCTTATGAACACGGGCATCCTACCCACGATTCCGGTATGATCAACTAATACATCTCTTATGAAAAAACTTTCTTCCTCTTAGCCTGGCCCTCATTATCTGGTATTTAGCATTAACTGTTGCATTTGCAGGCCTACCCCCACAATTTTAGCAGGAGCCGTGCCTGAATTAAAGGGCCACTTTGATATAGTGGCACATGAGGGTTAGAATCCCTCCGACTCCTTAGAAAAAAGGGACTCGAACCCTTCCTTAAGAGATCAAAACTCTTAGTGCTTCCACTACACCACTTCCTAGTAAAATCAGCTAATATAAGCTCTTGGGCCCATGCCCCAAAAATGTAGGCTTGCACCCTTCTTTTACTGATGATCCCCCACATCCTAAGCGTCTTCTTGATAAGCCTCGGACTAGGAACGACAATCACATTCGCAAGCTCACACTGATTTTTAGCCTGAATAGGCTTAGAAATTAATACCCTAGCTATCCTCCCCCTAATGGCTCGATATCACCACCCACGAGCGGTTGAAGCAACCACAAAATACTTTTTGACCCAGGCCACTGCCGCCGCAATAATTCTATTCGCTAGTACTATAAATGCCTGACAAACAGGACAATGAGAAATTATGCAGATAACAGACCCCCTGTCATCGACACTAGTAATTCTAGCGCTTGCCCTAAAAATTGGACTAGCACCCCTTCATACCTGATTGCCTGAAGTACTTCAAGGTCTTGACTTGACCACAGGCCTAATTTTATCCACCTGACAAAAACTCGCCCCCTTCGCACTGATTCTTCAGACACAAAACTCCCCCTCAACAATTTTAACTTCAATAGCAATCCTATCTACGTTAATCGGCGGGTGGGGGGGCCTAAATCAAACCCAACTACGGAAGATCTTAGCGTACTCGTCAATTGCGCATTTAGGCTGAATAATCCTTGTGCTTCAATTTAATCCGCACCTTACAATACTTGCACTATTTATTTATATTACTATAACCACTGCCGCCTTCCTAATGTTAAAACATAATAAAGCCACTACCTTAACGGCATTGGCCTCATCATGAATAAATAACCCCACCCTGACGGCCCTAACCCCACTGGTTTTACTGTCCCTCGCAGGACTCCCTCCTCTTACCGGGTTTGGCCCAAAATGATTAATTTTACAAGAACTTGTAAAACAAGGATTAATTCCCATGGCAACACTCGCTGCTTTTACAGCCCTACTAAGCCTCTATTTTTACCTTCGTCTGGCCTACATAATAGCTTTAACAACCCCTCCTCACAGTTCAACTGCCCCCCTTCAGTGACGACTAAAAAAAGCAACCGCCACCTTACCCCTTGCAACCTTTACCATAGCCGCGACTATACTATTGCCCCTCACTCCAGCAACATTAGCACTAATAACATTTTAAGGGACTTAGGATAAAATTAGACCAAGAGCCTTCAAAGCTCCAAGCGGGAGTGAAAATCTCCCAGCCCCTGCGCTTAAGGCCTGCAAGACACTACCTCACATCTTCTGCATGCAAAACAGATGCTTTAATTAAGCTAAGGCCTCAAAATGAACCCACCCTATCAAAGCCCCGGCAGGCGCTAGCCTGCTTCTCCGGATTTGCAATCCGTTATGATAACACCCCGGGACTTGGTAAAAAGAGGACTTAAACCTCTGTGAATGGAGCTACAAACCACTACCTAAACACTCGGCCATTTTACCCCGCACCTAGATGAGGGGGCCTCGATCCCCCAAACTCTTAGTTAACAGCTAAGCGCCTAAACCAGCGGGCATTCATCTACTTGCCGTAAGCTCAGGCCGACGAAGATGGCCTCATAACTTACAGTACCACACACTCCCCCAAAAGCAATACTGCTTAAACAACCACCTGTGGCAATTGCACGCTGATTTTTTTCGACCAACCACAAAGACATTGGTACCCTTTATCTAGTATTTGGTGCCTGAGCTGGAATAGTAGGCACAGCTTTAAGCCTATTGATTCGAGCAGAACTAAGCCAACCCGGCGCCCTCCTCGGAGATGACCAAATTTATAACGTAATCGTAACAGCTCATGCCTTCGTTATGATTTTCTTCATGGTAATGCCAATTATAATTGGAGGCTTTGGTAACTGATTAATCCCTCTAATGATTGGTGCCCCCGACATAGCATTCCCCCGAATAAACAATATGAGCTTCTGACTCCTACCCCCATCCTTCCTCCTTCTCCTGGCCTCTTCAGGCGTAGAAGCTGGGGCCGGAACCGGATGGACCGTCTACCCCCCTCTGGCGGGCAACCTATCCCACGCTGGACCCTCTGTTGACCTCACTATCTTTTCACTTCACCTAGCGGGAGTGTCCTCCATTCTCGGGGCTATTAATTTTATTACCACTATTATTAACATAAAACCCCCTGCCATCTCACAATATCAAACCCCCCTATTCGTGTGAGCAGTGTTAATTACCGCCGTTCTTCTGCTCCTATCCCTCCCAGTTCTCGCCGCGGGAATCACCATGCTCCTTACAGACCGAAACCTGAACACCACCTTCTTCGACCCCGCGGGCGGAGGAGACCCAATTCTTTACCAGCACCTATTCTGATTCTTCGGCCACCCAGAGGTCTACATTCTTATTCTACCTGGATTTGGAATGATTTCCCACATCGTAGCCTACTACTCAGGAAAAAAAGAACCATTCGGCTACATGGGCATGGTCTGAGCCATGATGGCCATTGGCCTCCTGGGTTTTATTGTATGAGCCCACCACATGTTTACGGTTGGTATGGACGTCGATACACGAGCATATTTTACCTCCGCCACGATGATTATTGCTATTCCCACGGGCGTAAAAGTCTTTAGCTGACTAGCCACGCTGCACGGAGGCTCGATTAAATGAGAAACACCGCTACTATGAGCCCTTGGCTTTATTTTCCTATTTACGGTCGGCGGATTAACTGGAATCATTCTAGCTAACTCCTCTCTGGACATCGTCCTCCATGATACGTACTACGTAGTAGCCCACTTCCACTACGTCTTATCTATGGGGGCCGTATTCGCCATCATGGCCGCATTCGTACACTGATTTCCCCTATTTACAGGCTACACACTTCACAGCACGTGAACTAAAGCCCATTTCGGAGTAATGTTCCTAGGGGTAAATTTAACATTCTTCCCCCAACACTTCCTAGGCCTTGCAGGAATGCCCCGTCGATATTCAGATTACCCAGACGCCTACACTCTTTGAAACTCAGTCTCTTCTTTAGGGTCATTAATTTCCCTTGTGGCTGTAATTATATTCTTATTTATTATTTGAGAAGCATTTGCTGCAAAACGAGAAGTCTTATCTATTGAATTAACTTCAACCAACGTAGAATGACTCCACGGGTGTCCACCCCCTTATCACACATTTGAAGAACCTGCATTCGTCCGAGTTCGCTTAGACTAATTCGAGAAAGGGAGGAATTGAACCCCCGTAAGCTGGTTTCAAGCCAACCACATAACCACTCTGCCACTTTCTTTCTGGGGTGCTGGTATAACGCCAACTACACTGCTTTGTCAAGGCAGAGTTGCAAGTTGAAATCTTGCGCACCCTTAAACAATATGGCACACCCCTCAGAACTGGGATTCCAAGACGCAGCTTCCCCTATTATAGAAGAGCTTATCCACTTTCACGACCACGCTCTAATGATCGTCTTTCTTATTAGCACCCTCGTGCTGTACATTATCGTAGCTATAGTTACCACTAAGCTCACAAACATGTACATTTTAGATTCTCAAGAAGTAGAAATTATCTGAACCGTTCTACCTGCAGTGATTCTAGTAATAATTGCCCTTCCCTCACTACGCATTCTTTACTTAATAGATGAAATCAATGACCCCCACCTAACGATTAAAGCCCTGGGGCATCAGTGATACTGAAGCTATGAGTACACTGACTACGAAGACCTAAACTTTGACTCGTACATGCTTCCTACGCAAGATCTTACCCCCGGACAATTCCGCCTCTTAGAAGCAGATAATCGAATGATTATCCCAGTTAAATCTCCCATCCGTATTCTCATCTCAGCCGAGGACGTACTACACTCTTGGGCAGTCCCAGCGCTAGGTGTTAAAATAGACGCAATCCCCGGCCGGCTTAATCAAACAGCATTCATCTCCTCCCGACCTGGTGTGTTCTATGGTCAATGCTCTGAAATTTGCGGGGCAAACCACAGCTTTATACCGATCGTAGTAGAGTCAACACCCCTCGAGCACTTTGAAAACTGATCTTCTCTAATGCTTCAAGACAACTCACTAATAAGCTAAACCGGGCCTAGCATTAGCCTTTTAAGCTAAAGATTGGTGGCTCCCAACCACCCTTAGTGACAATGCCCCAACTTAACCCAGACCCTTGACTCATAATTATACTATTTACTTGAGCTGTACTACTTATTATTATCCCCCCTAAAATTATTGCCCACACCTATCCCAATGAACCAACTGCAAAAAGCAGTAAAACATCAGACTCCCAACCTTGAAACATACCATGATCGTAAGCCTCTTTGACCAATTTGCCAGCCCCACACTACTAGCTATTCCCTTAGTCATTCTAGCCCTTCTACTCCCCTGAGACCTTTTCCCTGCCCCCTCCTCCCAATGGCAAGGAAACCGTCTTGTGGCTCTCCTCTCCTGACTATTTAAAACTCTCGCACAACAAATTGTTCTCCCCGCCAACGTCAAAGGACACAAGTGAGCCCTAATACTATTATCACTCCTAATTCTGCTAATTACATTAAATATAATAGGAACTCTTCCTTATACCTTCACCCCCACCACACAGCTCTCCGTTAGCTTAGGCCTAGCCTTCCCCCTATGATTGGCCACAGTGATTATTGGAATGCGACTGTACCCCCTCCGATCTATCGCCCACCTAGTACCTGAGTCTACCCCCGCCCCCCTCATCCCAGCATTAATCATCATCGAAACAATCAGCCTCCTTGTTCGACCCCTAGCACTGGGAGTACGACTTGCAGCCAACCTCACCGCCGGACACATGATCCTTCAAATGATTGCATCAACCACCCTTGGCCTCCTATGCTCGATCAGCCCCGCAGGACTACTCGGGGCAGTAATTCTGTACCTACTTGTCTGCCTTGAACTAATAGTTGCAGCAATTCAAGCTTACGTATTTGTTCTTCTACTAAGCCTCTATTTACAAGAAAACGTTTAATGGCACACCAAGCACACGCGTACCACATAGTTGACCCCAGCCCCTGGCCCCTCACAGGGGCCATCGCCGCCCTCGCACTAACATCAGGACTCGCCATCTGATTTAACTTCAATTCTTTTTCACTTTTAGCACTAGGCCTTGTTATACTTCTTCTTACCATGCACCAGTGATGACGGGATATTATCCGGGAGGGTACATTCCTGGGACATCACACACCCCCAGTACAAAAAGGCCTCCGATACGGCATAATTTTATTTATTACCTCTGAGGTGTTCTTCTTCCTAGGATTCTTTTGAGCCTTCTACCATGCGAGCCTGGCCCCCACCCCTGAACTTGGAGGCTGCTGACCCCCCACAGGTATTACCGCCCTCAACCCATTTGAAGTTCCCCTACTTAACACAGCCGTTCTACTAGCTTCAGGCGTCACAGTCACCTGGGCCCACCACAGCCTCATGGGGGGCGAACGGAAACAAGCAATTCAGTCCTTGGCCCTTACAATTCTTCTTGGGTTTTACTTCACCTTTCTCCAAGCCCTTGAATATTACGAGGCCCCCTTTACTATTGCTGACGGAGTATACGGATCTACATTCTTTGTAGCAACAGGCTTTCACGGACTTCATGTAATTATTGGCTCTACGTTTTTACTAGTGTGCCTTCTACGACAAATCCAGCATCACTTTACATCAGAGCACCACTTCGGATTCGAAGCAGCAGCATGATATTGACATTTCGTAGACGTAGTCTGACTATTCCTCTATATCTCCATCTACTGATGAGGCTCATAATTTTTCTAGTATTAATACAGTATGAGTGACTTCCAATCACCCGGTCTTGGTTTAAACCCAGGGAAAAATAATAAACATATTAACTTCTTTCCTAACCATCGCAGCCGCCCTAAGCACAATCCTCGCCCTAGTCTCCTTCTGACTTCCCCAAATGAACCCCGACTACGAAAAGCTCTCCCCCTACGAATGTGGCTTTGACCCCCTGGGCTCAGCACGGCTCCCCTTCTCCCTCCGATTCTTCTTAGTCGCAATCCTATTTCTACTTTTTGACCTAGAAATTGCTCTTCTCTTACCCCTGCCCTGGGGAGATCAACTTCTCTACCCATTAAAAACCCTTATCTGAGCTGCTGCCGTCCTAGTTCTTCTCACTCTCGGACTAATCCATGAATGACTTCAAGGCGGACTAGAATGAGCCGAATGAATGCTTAGTTTAACATAAAACATCTGATTTCGGCTCAGAAAATCGTGGTTTGAGTCCACCATTATTCAATGACCCCCACCCACTTTGCCTTCTCATCAGCCTTTACCCTGGGACTACTCGGATTAACCTTTCACCGAACCTATCTCTTGTCCGCCCTCTTGTGTTTAGAGGGTATGATACTGTCTCTGTTTATTGCACTCTCACTTTGAACCTTAAAACTGGACATAATTGGCTACTCCGCCTCTCCTCTTCTACTTCTAGCCTTCTCCGCTTGCGAGGCTAGTGCCGGCCTGGCCCTCCTTGTAGCCACTGCCCGAACACACAGCTCCAACCACCTTCAAAACCTGAATCTCCTGAAATGCTAAAAATTCTTGTACCAACGGTTATGCTAGTTCCAACAACCTGATTAACTCCTACAAAATGACTCTGGCCAACCACTCTCGCCCACAGCCTAGTCGTAGCGCTCGTCAGCCTAACCTGAATAAAGTATTCATCTGAATCTGGCTGAACCACCCTTAACTCTTATATGGCAATTGACCCGCTATCCGCACCCCTACTGGCACTAACCTGCTGACTACTCCCTCTTATGATTATTGCAAGTCAGAATCATATGCAACTAGAACCAGCCAATCGTCAACGTAGCTACATTACCCTGATAATTTCACTACAGTTTTTTCTTATTATGGCATTTACCGCTACAGAACTAATCTTGTTCTACATCATATTTGAAGCAACTCTTATCCCGACACTGATGCTTATTACCCGCTGGGGAAATCAGGCCCAACGGCTATCCGCCGGTAATTACTTTCTTTTTTATACACTAGCCGGCTCCCTACCCCTCTTGGTCGCCCTTCTTATTATTCAAAATGACACGGGCACACTGTCAATGCTAGTTCTACAATTCTCCCACATACACCCACCATCCCCTTACGTGTCCAAAATTTGATGGGCTGCCTGCCTGCTGGCCTTCCTCATTAAACTACCCCTCTACGGCGCCCACCTTTGGCTCCCCAAGGCCCATGTAGAAGCGCCAATTGCAGGCTCTATGGTGCTTGCCGCAGTTCTCCTGAAACTTGGAGGCTACGGCATGATGCGCATAATACTCTTCATTCACCCCTTAGACAAGGAAGTAACTTATCCCTTTTTAATCATTGCACTCTGAGGTATTGTAATGGCCAGCTCTATGTGCCTCCGACAAACGGACCTTAAGTCGCTGATTGCTTATTCTTCAGTCAGCCACATAGGACTTGTAGCGGGCGGCATTCTTATTCAGACCCGGTGGGGGTTTACGGGGGCCCTTATTTTAATGATTGCTCACGGTTTAACCTCCTCCGCACTCTTCTGTCTTGCCAATACCAATTATGAACGCACGCACAGCCGAACAGTAAAACTTACCCGCGGACTTCACATACTATTTCCATTTATGAGCATGTGATGATTTATTGGAAGCCTGGCCAACCTCGCCCTCCCACCCCTTCCAAACCTCATGGGGGAATTAATAATTATTACCTCACTATTTAACTGATGCTGGTGGACAATTATCCTATCGGGGGCAGGAACGATTATTACAGCCCTCTACTCGTTATACATGTTCCTAATAACTCAGCGCGGACCCCTACCCCAGCATTTATTTGGCCTTGACCCATCACACTCCCGAGAACACCTTCTTATGCTACTACACCTAGCCCCCCTGGTACTCCTAATCATGAAGCCAGAACTGATTTGGGGATGAATGACCTGTAGGTATAGTTTCAACTAAAACACTAGATTGTGATTCTAGAAATAGAGGTTAAAACCCCCTTACCCACCCGAGAGAGGCACGACTGCACCGAATACTGCTAATTTTCGCTCCCCTAGTTTGACCCCAGGGCTCACTCGTAATAGCCTTTAAAGAATAACAGCTCATTCGTTGGTCTTAGGAACCAAAGACTCTCAGTGCAAATCTGAGTGAAGACTCATGCACCCGACCACCCTCATTATAACCTCAAGCCTCGTAGTTATCTTTGCGCTACTGGCTCGCCCTGTTTTAATGACAATTAAGCCCACACAAGAACACTCCTGAGCGCTTTCACATGCCACTGTTGCAGTTAAGTTAGCCTTTTTCATCAGCCTACTCCCACTATTCCTTTTTTATAATGAGGGCATAGAAAGTGTGGCTACTACTTGAACCTGAATATCCACCTCTACCTTTAACATAAGCATCAGTTTGAAGTTTGACACCTATACAATTATGTTTATTCCCGTCGGACTATACGTAACATGGTCAATTCTACAATTTGCATCGTGATACATACACTCAGACCCCTACATGAACCGCTTTTTTAAGTATCTATTGACATTCCTGATTGCCATGATTATCTTGGTTTCAGCTAACAACATGTTTCAACTATTTATTGGCTGGGAAGGCGTAGGCATTATGTCATTTCTCCTAATCGGCTGATGAAATGCTCGAGCCAACGCTAACTCCGCCGCCCTTCAAGCAATTGCTTATAATCGGGTCGGAGATATTGGGCTAATTTTAGCGATAGCCTGGTTTGCAACCAATTTGAATTCTTGGGAAATACAACAGATGTTTGCATCCGCCCACCAATTCGACCTTACACTCCCCCTCTTGGGCCTCATTCTTGCTGCTACCGGAAAATCTGCGCAATTTGGACTCCACCCCTGACTTCCCTCCGCCATGGAAGGCCCCACGCCAGTCTCTGCCCTACTTCATTCAAGCACAATAGTTGTAGCGGGCATTTTCTTACTTATCCGGCTAAGCCCCCTAATGCAAGATAACACGACCGCACTAACAACTTGTCTCTGTTTAGGGGCAATAACCACCCTATTTACTGCCGCCTGCGCCCTTACGCAAAACGACATCAAAAAAATTGTAGCCTTCTCAACATCAAGCCAGCTAGGCTTAATGATAGTTACAATTGGCCTAAATCAACCACAACTAGCATTTCTTCACATCTGCACACATGCTTTCTTCAAAGCTATGCTGTTTCTATGTTCCGGGTCAGTGATCCACAACCTAAATGGAGAACAAGACATCCGAAAAATAGGGGGCATACACCACCTCACCCCACTGACTTCCTCAGCCCTGGCAGTAGGAAGCCTGGCACTAACCGGCACCCCCTTTCTAACTGGCTTCTTCTCCAAAGACGCTATTATTGAGGCCCTGAACACGTCTTATGTTGGTGCATGGGCACTTACCCTAACCATTATTGCCACCTCTTTCACAGCAGTCTATAGCTTGCGAATCGTGTTCTTCACCTTTATAGGACACCCCCGATTCAGCCCCCTCTCCCCAATTAAGGAAGACATCCCCGAAGTAATCAACCCCATTAAGCGTCTGGCATGAGGGAGCATGATTGGGGGCCTAATCCTGTCCTTCAACCTTATCCCTATTAAAACACCCGTCATATCAATACCCCCAATGCTTAAGCTAACTGCTCTTGTAGTTACCGCCCTTGGCCTGTTGGCGGCACTAGAAATTCAATCTCTCACCACGAAGAAGTTTACCACGCCACCCTTGAGCATACACCACTTCCCAACCTTGCTAGGGTTCTTCCCCGCCATTATACACCGCTTCACCCCCGAGGCGAACCTTCTACTAGGACAGACTATTGCTAACCACATTGTTGACCAGACATCAGCCGAAAAAATCGGACCAAAAGCTATTATGGACTTAAACATTCCCTTGGTCGCCCTGACGAGTAATGCCCAACAAGGATTGATCAAAACCTATTTAATATTATTTACACTCACCCTTGCTCTTACCATTCCCCTTGTGATCTTTATATAACCCCTAAAGCAAGCTTACTGAAAAGCCCCCGTCCGCTAATGGCCAGCCTACGCAAAACCCACCCCCTAGTTAATATCATAAACGATGCACTGGTGGACCTACCAGCCCCCTCAAACATTTCAGCCTGATGAAATTTCGGCTCACTTCTTTTTATTTGTCTAATAACTCAAATTCTAACTGGTCTCTTTCTGGCAATACATTATTCGCCCGATATTACCTCAGCCTTCTCATCCGTCGCCCACATTTGCCGCGACGTAAATTACGGCTGACTCATTCGAAATGCTCACGCCAACGGCGCATCATTCTTTTTTATCTGCATTTATATGCACATCGCCCGGGGAATGTACTACGGTTCCTTCCTTTTCAAAGAGACATGAAACGTTGGTGTTATTCTTCTGTTTTTAGTTATGGCTACTGCCTTCGTTGGTTATGTACTCCCATGGGGACAAATGTCATTCTGGGGGGCTACCGTCATTACTAATCTCATATCTGCGGTTCCATATGTAGGCAACAGCCTTGTCCAGTGAATCTGAGGTGGCTTCTCAGTAGATAACGCCACTCTCACTCGCTTCTTTGCATTTCACTTCATTCTCCCCTTTATCGTTGCCGCTTTTTCAATGGTACACGTCCTTTTCCTTCACGAAACCGGATCGAACAACCCCGCTGGTATTAACTCAGACGCAGACAAAATCCCCTTTCACCCATATTTCTCATACAAAGATATTCTAGGCTTTGCCATTCTCCTCACCTCCCTCCTATCCCTAGCACTATTTGCCCCCAACCTACTTGGAGACCCAGACAACTTCACCCCCGCCAACCCGCTAGTTACCCCACCCCACATTAAGCCCGAGTGATATTTCCTATTTGCCTATGCTATTCTTCGATCCATTCCTAACAAACTGGGAGGTGTTTTAGCCCTTCTGTTTTCCCTCCTCGTACTAATGCTAGTACCACTGCTACATACTTCAAAACAACGGGGGCTTACCTTCCGCCCACTCTCCCAAGCCTTTTTCTGAACATTCGTAGCCAATGTCTTAATCTTAACATGAATTGGGGGTATACCCGTAGAACACCCCTTCGTAATCATCGGACAAGTTGCCTCCGTTACTTACTTCCTAATTATCCTTATTCTGATTCCTACTGCCGGTCTATTGGAAAACAAAATTATGGACCGAACATGATCAGATGACTCAGAAAAAGCTAAACTTGTCCCGGCCAACGTCTAGAAGTGTTCTCGTATACCTAGCTTTCGAACACCTGCAGCTTCAGAAAGGACAGCCTATAAGAACATAACCCTGGTCATTTGGCCCCACTTGTAGTACATGTACTACGCAATATATTACGATCAAAACTAACCTGAAGCTCACATCCACTAATTTAATGCCTTGACCTCTGCCTCTATGCTTGTAACAATTAGACTGCCCGAAGGGCCCCTCGACTAAGACCCCGAGTCAGCTCAAGCACAACAAACAATGCCAATAGTAGTACTCAAGCACTAATTAGCAACATGCCCACGCCTGAGGAGTACATTACTGCCACCCCCGAAATATCCCCCCGAACAGCAGAGAATTTTGCGACCTCATCAACAGTAAGTCAAGACGCCTCGCTTCATTCGCCCCAGTATAAGCTTGACGCCGCCACCAAACCAATCAGGTAACTCACAACATACCCCGCAACTGAATGACTTCCCCAGCTTTCGGGGTATAGTTCTGCGGCCAAAGCCGCAGAGTATGCAAACACGACAAGCATACCCCCTAAATAAATGAGGAATAACACCAAAGATAGAAATGACCCGCCATGACCCACTAAGACCCCACAACCTATCCCCGCGGCAACAACCAACCCTAACGCAGCAAAGTATGAAGAAGGATTAGAAGCTACAGCAATCAACCCCGCGACTAGCCCCACTAGAAGAAAGCACATGACATAAAAACCCATGTATTTTTGCCCGGACTTTTAACCGGGACCCATGGGTTGAAAACCCATAATTGTAATTCAACCACAAAAACGAATATACAGCGCCACTCAGAAAGAGGAGATTTTAACTCCGACCTCTAACCCCCAAAGCTAGAATTCTAAATTAAACTACTCTCTGGATATGTATATAGTACATATTATGTATAATTTTACATAAACCATCAAAAGAAATCATTAACATTAACGAAATTCAAACACTAAAAATTGAATAACCCAACATTCAAGTTCGCAGAACAATGACTACGTTTCCCACCTAGTCTTCACAATAACATTCTGCCCAGTAAGAGAATCGCATAGACGATTCTTAGCTCATACGGTTATTGATGATCAGGGACAATAATATAGGGGTTCCATAAATTGCACTATTACTGGCAACTGGTTCCTTCTTCAGGAGCATACACGACTTAATCCTCCCACTATTATCTCTACCCGGACATAAGTTAATGTTGGAAACCATATTACCCTTTACCCAATATGCCGAGCGTTCACTCCACAGGTGCAAGGGGTGTCTTTTTTCTTTTTTATTTTCACCTTGCATCTCAGAGTGTAAGAAAACCCTGAAATAAGGTGGGGCATAAGCTACACTTACTCGTCTAAATCACCAGCATACCACTATGGATGACCCCCCCCGACCCCCCCAAAATACGGGGTTATAGTCAAAACTTAATTTTTGTTTACATGTTTTTATTACTATTATAATAAGAGTTGATGCACAATTTTATGCTTCAACAAAATCGCACTAGTAGCTCAGCTGAGAGCACCGGTCTTGTAAACCGGAGGCCGGAGACTAAAGCCCCTCCCTACTGCTCAGACTAATTGTCCCCTCCCCTCTGGGCCCCCATAAATTAACCCAAAGTTTTCCCCGCCCAGCCATACATCTAATTTCCCCCCCCATATTATGGGGATTTTTTACCCAAGTTCTACTACAACAACTAAA